CAAAAAGATGAAATAAATCCAACGGATTAAAAACTAATTTTTCAGTAAATCCATTTCAAACTGCTTTTCTAGAATGCCCAATATCTGTTTTACATCTTCTATACGAAAATGTTCAATTTTCATAAGATCCTCTTGAGTGTTATTCAAAAGATCTAATAATGTATATATATTGGATCTTTTGAGGCAATTATAGATTCTGGGAGGCAATTTTAATTGGTCAATAAAAATATATTTCAATGCTATTTTTTTTTTCTTTAGTTTAACCAATTTATCATGAAAGGTAAAAAGAGGTAAAGTAACCTTGTGTTTATTGTCGTCTAAATTGAAGTTTTCTTCTTCTATATGGAAAAAGGGAATAAATAAATCAATCAAATTCCGGGACGCTTCATGAAGCGCTTCTTTAGGAGTTAAACTTCCATTTGTCCATATTTCGAGAAAAAGCATCTCTTGTTTTTCATTTCCATTCCCATAAGAATGAATACTATGATTTGCATTTCGAACAGGCATGAATACAGCATCGATAGGATAACTTCCGCCTTGAAAATTAGTTTCACTTTTTATACGATATCCTCGACTCCTCTCAATTTGTAATCCAATATAAAAATCAATAGGTTCTGTCAAGCTAGCTATATGTTGTGTATTATCAACGATTTCCACATAAGGCGGTGAGATTATATCTTGAGCTGTTACATACCCAGGACCCTTAACACAAATAGACGCATCACAAGTTCCATATAAATTACTTCTCAATACTATTTCTTTCAAATTCATTAAAATTTCATGTACTGATTCTTGAATACCCACTACGGTAGAATATTCGTGGGGTATTTTCTCAGATTTTGCGCGTGTGATACATGTTCCTTCTATTTCTCCAAGTAAAGCTCTTCGCATCGCAATGCCTATGGTGTCAGCTTGACCTTTCATAAGTGGAGACAAAAGAAAGCGCCCATAAAAAAGACGCTTACTGTCTGTCCTTGATTCAACACACTTCCACTGTAGTGTCCGAGTAGATACTGTTACTTTCTCTCGAACCATAGTAATATAATATTATTTGATCGAATCGTTTATTTCTCTTGAAATTTCTTTAATATTTTTTTTTATACGCGTCTTTTTTTAGGAGGTCTACAGCCATTATGTGGCATAGGAGTTACATCCCGGACGAAAGTTAATAGTATACCACTTCGACGAATAGCCCGTAATGCTGCATCTCTTCCGAGACCGGGTCCTTTTATCATGACTTCTGCTCGTTGCATACCTTGATCGACTACTGTACGAATAGCATTTCCAGCTGCCGTTTGAGCAGCAAAAGGTGTCCCTCTTCTTGTACCCCGAAATCCACAAGTACCGGCCGAAGACCAAGAAACCACCCGACCTCTTATATCTGTAACAGTCACAATGGTATTATTGAAACTTGCTTGAACATGAATAACTCCCTTTGGTATTCTACGTGTATTCTTACGTGAACCAATACGTCCATTCCTACGCGAACCCATTTTTGGTATAGTTTTTGCCATATTTTATCATCTCATAAATATAAGTCATCATAGATATATGGATATATCCATTTCTTGTCAAAACAAATCTTTTTTATTTGTACATCGGGTCTTTTAGAGAGTCTTTTTTACACTATCCCTGTCTTTGTTTATGTCTCGGGTTGGAACAAATTACTATAATTCGTCCCCGTCTACGAATTAGTCGACATTTTTCACAAATTTTACGAACAGAAGCTCTTATTTTCATATTTTTAATTCCTTAAACTTAATTTTGAATCGTAGTCCCACGGAAACTAATGGTAAAGTTGAAAAAGAAAAACCACCCAATCCCTCGAATCTTTGTTGGGGAGTTGATAAATGATACGCCCTCTGGTTGAATCAGAATGCCCTACTTTAATTTTGACTCTATCTCCTGGCAGTATCCGTATAAAACTATGCCGGCGGATCTTTCCTGAAATATAATCTAGATTAAGATCTTCATTATCTAAAGGAGCTCGGAACATACCATTTGGAAGCACTTCCGTAATTAAACCCTCATGAATCTATTTTTGTTCTTTGTATTCCAGGTAAAACCCCCTAAAATTAGTAATTAATTTAGGAGGAACAAGATTATATACTCCGCATTTTTTTTTTTTTACAACAAATAGAAAGTTTCGGATCCAATGCAGATATAAGAAGGATTACCATATATAACACAAAATTTCTCCGCCTATTTCTTTTAGTCGGGCCTCTCGATCTGTCATTATACCATGAGAAGTAGAAAGAATGACAACGCCCATTCCACCCAAAATTCTAGGAATTCTTTGATAGTTAGAATAGATTCGTAGACCAGGTCTACTGATCCGTTTTAAATTTAAAAGATTTCTATAGGGCCCCTTTCTATTTCTTGTATGTCGTAGGGTTGAAACCAAAAAATATTTGTCGCTTTCTCGATGTTTCCTCACATTTTCGATAAAACCTTCTCGTAAAAGGATTTTAACAATGTTTTCAGTGATATTAGTAGATGCTATTCGAACTACTCTTTTTTTATCCATATCCGCATTGCGTATAGAGGTTAGTATATCAGCAATAGTGTCCCTACTCATGATGGACTAAAATTCTTGTTGCCCCCGAATTTTTATATAATCAACATGTTTTTTTACTTAATTTTTTTTGTTTATGAAAAAAAAATTATATTATTAAATTAAAGGTATATGCGTGAAACACAATCTACTAAATTAATTTGAATCTATTTCTTTCCAATACCCGACTATAACTATATAATAGTCTCATCTTAATATTTTAAGACTATTATAATACCTCGGGCGCCAATGAAACTATTTTAGTAAAATTTAAATGTCTCAATTCCCGGGCGATCGCACCAAAAACGCGAGTTCCTTTAGGATTTCCTTCTTGATCAATGACAACTGCGGCATTGTCATCATATCGTATTAGCATACCATTGTCGCGTTTAAGTTCTTTGCAGGTACGTACAATTACAGCTCTGACCACTTCTGATCTTTCTAGGGGCATATTTGGTACTGCTTCTTTAATCACAGCAACAATAACGTCACCGATATAAGCATATCGGCGGTTACTAGCTCCTATGATTCGAATACACATCAATTCTCGAGCCCCACTATTATCTGCTACATTCAAACGTGTCTGGGGTTGAATCATTTTTTTTTGTTCTTTCAATGCAAAGGGCGAAGAAAAAGAAAGAAATATTTTTTGTCAAAAAAAAGTAAACCTTGCATTTTTCATTTCCAGGATTTATTTTCTTTGATTCTACATTCTTATCCCAAAATAATAAATTGAGTTTTGATAGGCATTTTGGATGCTGCTATTGAAATGGCTTTTCTGGCTATATTTTCTGTGACTCCACCCATTTCATAAAGTATTCGACCTGGTTTAACAACAGCTACCCAATATTCTGGAGAGCCTTTACCTGAACCCATACGTGTTTCTGTGGGTCTTACTGTAACTGGTTTGTCGGGAAATATACGTACCCATATTTTTCCACCCCGACGTGCATTTCGTGTCATTGCCCGGCGCCCCGCTTCTATTTGTCTAGATGTGATCCAAGCGGGTTCAAGCGCTTGAAGAGCATATTTACCGAAACTAATATGATTACCTCGATAAGACATTCCCTTCATTCGTCCTCTATGTTGTTTACGGAATCTGGTTCTTTTGGGGTTATAGTTGATGGTTCTTTCTGAATTCCACCTCTACTACAGAACCGGACGTGAGAGTTTCGTCTCATCCAGCTCCTCGCGAAAAAGGGATTCAAAATATTCAAAATGTAGCAATTCAAAAAAGAATGTTTTCGCGGGCGAATGTTTACTCTACTATTTATTTCAGTTGTAAGGTTAATTCATTACGTCTCAGATCAGAATAGATTAATTCTTTCTCGGTTCCTTCCGCCATCCCGACCAATGAATCGTTAGGATTTGGTTTCAATAAAATCTTCTGCATTCATGGGTTCCATCGTTCCCATCGCTTCTTGTTTAATGGTTAGGTCTTAATGTTACAACGGAGCTTTTAATGAAATTTGTTCTTGAGTCAATTTTCTCAGTCTTTATTGGCTAAAGGCTCTTGGTTTTTTGTTCTATAAATCTATCATTTAATTATGTATGAATCAGTATTGATGCTTTATTACATTGTCTTTTATGAGATGACTAAATGACTCATAGACCTTACATATTGGAATTCTATATCATTTATATTTCTTTTCTCTCTTTCTCTCACCCCTCTATCCACATCTTTTTCTATATTCCGGTTCACACCTTAGAATAATATTTTTTGCTTTTTTAGTTTATGCAAAACAAATTTCAGTTGCTACAATGATATGATAAATTTCTCATATCTTGACTGCTTTGTTGGATCTAGATAATACGAAGTGATGAGTTGGTTCTTAGTTCTATAGTTATTAGTTCATATTAGGGAGGCTTTTTTTATTTTTGAACCTTATTCCTAAAAAAACCAACGAGTCACACACTAAGCATAGCAATTATATCAAACATTTATTTAATCGAATTTTTATTCAACCCTATAGAATTAAAGAATTACGAGCTCTTTTTTTTTATCTTCAATCAAAAAAATGAACGAGTTTCTTATTTTTTGTTGGATTGGGGGGGTAAAAAAAAAGAAAAGCCAAGGAAAGTTTTTTTATTCTTCATCTATAAATATCCAAATTTTGATACCTAATACGCCATAGATAGTTCGAACTGTATAGGCACAATAATCAATTTTAGCCCGAATGGTTTGTAGGGGAACCCTGCCTTCTCTGATCCATTCGACGCGTGCAATTTCTTTTCCATCAATGCGCCCTGCAATTTGTACTTGAATTCCTTTTGTATCTGCTTGTTCGGTTAATTCAATAGCCTTTTTCATTGCTTTGCGACAAGAAACTCTATTTTTTAATTGTCCGGCTATAAATTCTGCAAGAATATTAGGATTTCCATAAGGCTTTGCAATTCTTGTGATAGTAATATTGAGTTTTCGGTTTACAAAGTTAAACTCTTTTTG